ATCTATTTTTAAATAGCTATAATTATTTTAAACATATAACATATTTCCACATGCATAAGAGCTCTTTCATTTATATTTACTTCATGTTCGGAAGAAGCCACATCTTATACGATATTCTACTAAATAGATATCCATTTTATGATCCATGTCTAATCTAAGTCTTGAAAAAAAAATGGCTGAGATTGGGTCGCATCGGGTTTAAAAAATCTTGTTTCTTTGAACATGAAGAGATAAAGAAGCCATTGCAATTGCCGGAAATACTAGGCCCACTAACGGCACAAAAATAGATGGTAAGTTGAGAGTTGTCATAGAATGGGTACCTCGGTTTAATATTTGTACCTGTTATTCTTAATATTATATATTTTTAAATCTATTTAAAAATTCGTTATTAATTTTAAGTCGTATATAATTATACTATAAATGAGTATATAATAAGTGCAAGGAATGTAGAACTAAACAAATGGACTTATTAATTTAATTTTTCTACATGGAATATATGTCTGATAAACTAACAGCTTGTTCGTCACAAAAAAATAATTGACCTTAAAGGTCTACTTGATTCTATTTTTATTCGAAGGAAAGAAAGCGTGGAGCTGAAATAACTCATTCAGAACGCCTTTTAAAAGATTACGTGGTACGATTGTATCGAATAAGCCCTTATGGAATAAATATTCAGCCGCTTGTGAACCTTCAGGTACTGTCTTATTCAATGTTTGTTCAATTACCCGTTTACCCGCAAATGCAATGTAGGCATTGGGTTCAGCAATAATGATATCCCCCAACATACCAAAACTAGCCGTCACCCCACCAGTAGTAGGAGATGTAAGGATTGATATATAGAATAACTTTTTATTTGATTGATAATCATATAAAGCCGAAGATATTTTAGCCATTTGCATCAAACTCAAACTTCCTTCTTGCATCCGTGCGCCTCCGGAAGCACATACTAGAATAAGAGGTAGAAATTTTTTGGTAGCATACTCGACCAACCGGGTGATTTTCTCGCCTACTACGGATCCCATACTACCCCCCATAAACTGAAAATCCATAACCCCAATTGCTATAGGAATACCATTTAGTTGACCTGTGCCTGTTTGAACAGCCTCAGTTAATCCTGTCTTTCTTTGATAAGAATCAATGCGCTCTTTATAAGGTTCCTCCTCCGAATGAAATTCAATGGGATCAAGAGAGACCATGTCTTCATCCAAAGGATCCCAAGTACCTGCATCAATCGAAAGCTCGATTCTATCTGAACTACTCATTTTCAAATGATATCCACATTGTTCACAAATATACATTTTTGGCTTAAAAAATTTCTTATAATTTAATCCATAACAATTTTCGCATTGAACCCACAAATGCCTGTATTTTTGAGTTACCTCGAGATCATTAGAACTTGTAGTTATAGTTAAATCACTACCATTCGTGCTAGTTATTATACTGGCATTCTTGTTTTCACTACTAGTTCCACTTTCACCACAAATGTAACTAGAAATGTAACTGTCACTATCATTATCACTTAAAATGGAACTATCAATATGGATTTGAGAACGAAGATAACTGTCAATGCAACTATTAATATGATTACTCCAACTATATTTAGTATCATACATGTAATGATCACAGTGTGGATCCTCACCCTTAGATACATTATTCAGATAACTAGAATTCCAATAACTATAAAAAGAACTTTCTACTGCATTCGGAAAAGAATGATAATTATCAATCTCAAACATAAGATTTTCAATATCAAAATATATGGAATAACTGTCCCCATTACTATCCTTAACTAAAAAAGTGTCATCAGCGATGAAATTACGAATGTCCAGAACGCCAAATAAATGATCAACATTATTGTAACTCGAACTGTTACTATCACTCCAAGGAGGAATGCTTTTATAAGTATCCGTTAGAATTGGATCTTCACTTCCAGAGGTATTTTCAATAGGACCAAGACTTCCCATTGATTTACTTAGTCCACATCTGTATTCTAACTCCCCCTTAGCTAACATCGAATTGAACCGCCGTTTTTCCATAGAGCTTTCTTGCCCCCTATTTACATGTTACATGAAAATACAATAGATGAATAGTCATTCGACGAAAAATAATCATTGCCTATCAGAATAAACATATCGATCCAATCACAAGGATTATTAACTAATAACAGATGAGTAGTGAAAATAAAAAAAGATTCCATTTTGTGGGAATCTAGGATATCACTTCAATATGATTGAATCGTTTTTTGTAATTATTAATTAAAAACTTAATTCAAAATATAATGAGCAGTTTCTCCGATGTCGTGTCAAATTTGCATCAATTATGAACTATTTTTTCCTTAAATTTAGCTCGAACTCTAATACCTACTCTAAAAAGAAGTTTTTATTGTAACACGGAACGAAAAGGACAATATACAGGATGGGTAGAAGTAGTTGGGATACTTGGCTCAATCCATGATCCAAAACTACGGGATATAACAGAATACTCCAATCCTGATCCATAG